AAATACTCTGGATCGGAATCGTGGGGAGTACTCCTTCATCATTTCTACCAACATAAAGCCCCAATTAGAATCCCTTTTATGCTATGCAGCATGAACAGAAAAATCCTGTTGAATAACTTACATAATCTCTATTACGAATCCTTTGTGTACCTTGGTGTTCCTAACTATCCACCCTTTTTGGTCACAAGGACCCCCCCGCTCATTAGGGTAATACATGTCTGTTAATAGCTAGTAAAATCCCTAGATAGTTGCTCCTTTTGAACCCGCTTCAAGTCATGATGACTAATCACTCAATCTTGGGGTAAATAGTATAGTATATAATGCTTATGTTTACTTTCACTTAACACTTGTACATAGGAAATGAGACTGAATCTTTTTACTGCAAAGTAAGAAACTGTTTTTTTCACTCATATAACTATCTGGTTTAGTTCATCAATCCGAATGATGACTAAAAAATAAAAAGGTATATTCAACCCATGAAATTTCCTTCCTAGAAAGAAAAGACATAGAGGAAATTTTATGTCTTAACGAATCACACGTAGAGATATTGATAACACACATAGAGTTAATGGTATTTCATAACTAATTGATTGAGCAGCAGCCCGTAAACCACCTAAAAAGGAATATTTATTATTTGATCCATAACCTGACATAAGAAGGCCCACGGGAGCAATACTTGAAATGGCAATCCATAAAAAAACACCAATACTTAAATCGGCTAGAACAAGGCGATATCCAAAAGGAATTACTAAAGAACTTAGTAGAATTGATGTGACTGCTATGGATGGTCCGATACTGAATAAACGAGTATCTCCTCTTGATGGAAGAAGATTCTCTTTGAAAAGTAATTTTGTACCATCTGCTAAAGCTTGAAGAATTCCCAAAGGCCCAGCGTATTCAGGGCCAATACGTTGTTGTATCCCCGCAGATATTTCTCTTTCTAACCAAACAATTACTAGTACACCTATTGTGATTCCTAATACAGGAGTAAAAATAGGGACAAGCATCCATATGATCTCATATACCTCTTTTAAGGATTCCAATCTAAAAAAAGAATTGATAGCTTGTACTTCTGTTGTATCTATTATCATTTTAACGATCAACTTCTCCCATAATGATATCTATGCTACCTAGTATTGTCATAATATCAGCCAATTTCATTCTTTTAACTAATTGAGGAAGGATTTGCAAATTGATAAAACCTGGTGGTCGGATTTTCCATCTCCAAGGAAAAACACCCTTATCTCCTATCAGAAAAATTCCTAATTCTCCTTTTGGGGCTTCGACTCTCACATAAAGTTCTTGTTTTGACAATTCAAAAGTAGGAGAAGGTTTTTTACTGATAAATCGATAGTCAAAATCATTCCATTCGGGATCCCATACTTTATCAAAGCGCCGGATTTCTAAATTCTCATAGGGCCCCCCCGGAATTCCTTCTAAAGCCTGTTGAATAATTTTTATTGATTCTGTCATTTCACCGATTCGTACTAAATAACGAGCTAATGAATCCCCTTCCTTTTGCCATTGAACTCCCCAATCAAATTCATCGTAAGACTCATAATGATCAACCTTTCGAAGATCCCATTGTATTCCGGAAGCTCGTAGCATTGGTCCCGATAACCCCCAATTAATTGCCTCCTCTCCGCCAATAATGCCTACTCCCTCAACTCGCTCTAAAAAAACAGGATTACGTGTAATAAGTCTTTGATATTCAGTAACTCTTGTTAAAAAATAATCACAAAAATCCAAACATTTATCTACCCAGCCATAAGGTAAATCAGCAGCGACTCCTCCAATACGAAAATAATTATGCATCATTCGCATACCGGTAGCAGCTTCGAATAGGTCATATATCAATTCTCTTTCTCGAAAAATATAGAAGAAGGGGGTCTGTGCGCCAATATCTGCCATAAAAGGGCCAAGCCATAACAAATGCGAAGCTATACGACTTAACTCTAACATAATGACTCTGATATAGCTGGCCCTTTTAGGCACTTGAATATTGCCTAACTGCTCTGGTGCATTTACAGTTATTGCTTCAGTGAACATAGTAGCTAAATAATCCCAACGTGTTACATAAGGTAAATATTGTATAATTGTTCGGTTTTCCGCAATTTTTTCCATTCCTCTATGTAAATAACCCAATATCGGTTCACAGTCAATAACATCTTCACCATCTAGAGTAACAATGAGTCGAAGAACACCGTGCATTGATGGGTGCTGAGGGCCCATATTGACTATCATAAGGTCATTTCGTGTAGCTGGTGCAGTCATAGGTTTTTTCCCGATTCATTCTTCCATGAATTGCTGAAAGCGAAAAGAGGTTCATTAAAATTTAAGCGAAAATTCAAAACGATTCTTCAAATTAATGATTTTTTGTTTCTCGAATCTCCAACTGTTCGATTAATTCTTTATAACGTACTCTATTTTTTTTTGACAAATAGGCGAGCAGCCGTTGACGTTTTCCTAGAATTTTACGCAGACCTCTCTGAGATAAATAGTCTTTTTTGTGCAATTCCAAATGTGAAGTAAGTCTCCGTATCCTATTGGTGAAACTCACTACTTGAAATTCAACAGACCCCTTGTTGTCTTCGTTTTCCTCTTTCAAAATAATTGCACTGAATGTATTTTTTATCATAAAAAAAGCTCCTTCTACCCTTTAATTTACATATAAAATATATTATTTGATCAGTAATAATAATATTGGTCATTGTCAAATAATTTAGACCGAAAATTCGGAATATTCCATATATTCGTTTATTTTATAGATTTTATCCAAACAAATTGATACGTCATTGACTTAGTATTAAATAAAAAAGATCTAATATTAGACTGGGACGTAAGACAGGGCATATGTGCATCTGTTTGCTTTTCTATATGGTACAGAATATATAGGAAAAATGTACCATCAAACAATTTTTAATTGTGGATATATTCTTAACAAACTAAAATGGCTTCCATTATTGGTATTAAACCAATATCTATTCATACAAGCTAAGTCTTCTAATCGATAATTAGGCCAAAGAAATAACTTTAATTTAATTAATTCATTTTTATCTCTATCAAGATGCTTTTTTTGATCCAAAAAAGGGTTCCTGTTTTTTATGTTCTTTTTGTTACAAAATACTCGATTTTTATCCACACTATTTAGATTCTTTGAGTTGAAAGAAATTAGAATTCTCAATTCTCTACAACGTCTAGATGATAAAATCTTTTCAGGAACGATAAAATCATAATGTTTTTTGTCTCTCTTTCGAATTATTATTTGATATCTTGGGATAGATTCATCCAATTTATTTTTATTGATATATCTTTGTTCTCGATATCTTTGAGGAGTTTGGTACTTACTTTTATGAACCAACGATATACCTACGGTTTGATATATAATAAAGTATCCGTCGTTTTTTACAGACAAACGAATGGGATCGATAAAAAATATCCCCTTTTTATTCAATTCCATAGGAGTCAATTTTTTTCGAATCACCATTATATCCAGATTTATTTCTTTCCTTTGAATAGACGATATAGTAGTATCTCTTGGATTTATCAGTCCAAGCAAGTAACAATATATCTTGATATTATTGATCATTCTTTCAGTTAAATTCGGAATTAAACCATCGTCTATTATCCATTGAAAAAGCAAATAGTGTTTCCGTAAGAAAATTATTTCTGGTCTCATCTTATTTCGGATCTTATATTGTTTTTTAATTTTATCTTGGTTTTGTGAATATGATCCAAGGCCTCTTCGGCCCGCGGGTTCTTTTTCTTCTTGATTTCGATTCATTAATTCAGAATATCTTTTTTCATTCGATGGTCTAAAAAAATGGAATTTTTTCTTTTCATTGATGTTTTTCTTTTTATTTAAATTTAAAAGAAGTAATTTGCTTGGTATAATCCATGGTTTTATTTTGTATACATTATAAAGTGGCACAAATTCTGGGAAGAACGGAAGTTTCATATTTGTCGATATTGGGTTTAGGATTTCTTCATTCATTTCCATCCAATCAAAAAAGAGTTTCTTGTCATTGATTGGATTTTTTTCTAAATCTTGATGAATTATCAGATAAAAAATATCGTTTTTATCCATTTTCTCAATTTTTTGGTAATTCTTACTTCCAAGCTTAGTATTTATATTACTGTTATAATCCATTTTGGTCCAGGCCTCAATATCTATTTTTTGTCTTAGAAAAAAATTGAGAATTGTCCAATCAAAATATTTTCTATCTGGATTTTTTTGCATATACATAATATCGCCCTTTTCTAGATAATGATTGATAGGAATTTCCTCCAGGCTTTCAAATAAATTTTGTTTAGAATTGTTGTAATTAAAAGTAATTTTTTGGTTGTTATTTAATTCTGATGGTGATTCATAAATAATATATGAGGACTTCTTAATTTCAGAATTAATAGATTTATATGATAAAAGATTATATATATAGTATTTTGGAAAATTATCTTTTTGGTTTGGTAATGGATATACTTTAAAATCCTTTTGTTTTTTGTGATAAAGTAATCGATCTTTTTCATACGAATTCCATTTTGTTAAATCTTTATTTTGGGTAATACCACCTTCATTTATTGTAGTTCGCCATTTTTGTGGTATTAATTCAAACCACCTAATCTGAGATAAATTGTATTGATAATGACCTCTTAACCAGTTTTTCCATTGATTCGTTTCAGAACTTGAAAGTTTTGTATGTCTTAATTCGGAATGAAATATTCCTTGTGTTACAAAATAATTTTTTATTGCAGTCTTAAGAAAAACGGGAGTTCCATGATACTCAAAAATAGATCTTAACTTATACAAATTAATAACTTGGGTTTGTGATAATTTGTAAAATATATATGCTTGTGATAAAGAGGATAAGTCAAAAAAAAGATGTGAATTCCTCTTACTATTCTTAATATTGTAAAGTTCACTTTTTAGAGTCGAAATAAAGTTAATTTCTTTTTTTTTTTTTTTTTTTTTTATTTCTTGGTTTGTTTTATTATTGTAAATG